TGTAGGAAGAATAGTGTGTGCATATACTATATACCATCATATATATATATATACCATATATATACATATCTAATATATATTAAATCATTAGTTAGATAATTATTAGATAATATATTATGATATTATTAGATAATATATAATATATTATAGATAATATATAATATATTAGAATATATATAAAATAATATTAATATATAATATATATATAAATATATGATATAATTAATGATATAATTATTATAATTATAATAATAATATAATAACAAAAATAATAACAAAGAATATATAATTATAAATTATAATAAATTATATAATTCAGTAAAGTACTAAATTAGTAATATTAATATTCCTAGCTCTAAAGCCCACTCCTTCCCCATACTACAAGTGAAAGAGAAAATGTAAACACTACCATTAAAGCAGCCCAAGCGAGACTTACTATATCCATGTGAATGATGTCCCTTATCTCTATGAAATGAAGTATTTATTCCATTATTAATTCATAATTATAGTGGAATCAATGGTGCAGAGTCAAAATAGGATTCTTACTTACGGCTAGTGATGAAACAATTTTACGAATCCACTCGTAAAAAGGTCCTTTATTTCTTAGTCAATAGATTCTATTGAAATTTAAAGAATTGGAAAATTGGAAATAATATAATAATTATAATAATAATAAAATATAAAAATATATTTATATTAATATTTATATTAAAAATATATAATATATATATAAGATAGATAATGAAATAGAAGAAAAAAAAATAAGAAAAGAAGAATAACCATTTTGATTTCATTTCTGAGCACTCAGAACCTATCCTGAGTTTGGATACAAAGTATCCTCGCTCAGTTCTTTCCACATCTTTAACCTTAGGAGCCAAAATGGAGTGTCTCTTAGGAATCCTTGAATACCAAGATTTACGACTTCTTATTTTCATAGTTCTGATGCCCAGAATAGAATGAATTCTCATTATTTCTTTTATTTGGTTCAATTCTGAATAGCCCAAACCAATCCATTAATAAGATTGGATTGCTTCAGATTTATTGGTACCTGTTTGAGCCACACTCAGAACCCAGATTTTTATAAATTCTTCTAAAAAAGATGACAGTCTTTTATAGGATAGTACGGGTTCTCAAAATCAAATATCGACAGACCTAGTCCCTTGCCTATGCTTTTGCGGGGCAAGAATTTGTCAAGTTCGATCAGCAGGATTAAAAACTTCCAAGTCTTTTTTTGTTGATCAGGCGACACCCAGATTCGAACTGGGGATAAAGGATTTGCAGTCCCCCGCCTTACCACTTGGCCATGTCGCCAAATTCCATACAAAATAGATAAAAATCTTAATTCTATACTATATCTATATTATTATATTTATATATTTTTTTTATACTTATTTTTTTTATCTTGAATCTCATTGTACTTATCCTTTTCCAAAAGAATAATTCCTATTTTTTATTTTATTTGATCCTGTTTAGATTCTTTTTTTCGATTGAGTGTACGCGTCGCTTACTTTTCTTTTAACTTTTCTATAGAAAAGTTATAAAGATTTCCGGCCCCATCACGGACTGTAAAATTCAGGGCAAATTATAATCATTAACTCTTTACTTAAAACTTAAGCTTCATTAACTATTTACTTATTACTCTTTACTCTTGCTTTTACTTTACTTACTTTTCTTAGTTTGAATTAGGGAACAGTTCTGAAATTTGTATCTCCATTTGTATTCCCTTAATGGATGAAAAATCCAATTGATTTACGACTAATTATTATCAATTACAATTATAATCAATTATAATTATAATATTCTAATATATTATATTCTAAATATTAATATTAATTATAATATTATATGTGCATATGTAAACCCCAGAACAGTGTAAACTACAGAGCTGTAATTTTTATACGTGGATACCGAATGAATAGAAAATAGACATTATGATTATGATTTTGATCGAGTGCGACTTGACCTATGTTGCACCAAGTTCAATTATGAGAAAAGATGCGATATATGGATAGCTATATCGGCATGTTCCGGTATGTACTTCCTAAAGATTACTCCTATGAGTATTACGTACGCAATTCAATTGTATTTTATAAATTCTACTACCAAAAAAGATTTGCGAATTCCTTTTTGAGCGTTTGTGCTAAAAATAGTTAAACTATATGCTGTTCCTGATTCTTCTGTTTTTGTCTCATTCATAGAGAGCAGATTGAACCCCAAATTCCTTTATTTTTTATTTTTTGTACCCCGATCGTAATATCATAATAAAGGAATTGGGTAGAAATTGGATCAATTTTCTTATCCGATACCGATAAAGGACTCCGTCAACCTAAGTGACGGAATTTTTTCCCAGGAATGCTTTATCAATTTAAATTTCTTTCTATTTGTACCTGGCTCAAATTCGAACTTGCGTAAAAAATGCCCTCCATTTCTCTGTCTTGCTTCCGTTCATACGTATGATATATGGATAGAGTTGGCTAAAATTTTATGTGATTCAGTAAAC